ATGAGTTTTATGCCTTTTGTAGCTTCTTGATTGTTTCTTTGGGGTATTTTGAGTATTTTTTTATGGAAAGTTTGGAGCTTGACGTTGTTTACTATTGTGGTCTGTGTGTTGCTTATGTGTTGTTTTACTGAAGTGGTTGTGTCTGGCCGTCGCTATTTGTCTTCATTTGTAATATTCGTATTTAGTGAGGCTCTTATTTTTGTTACTTTGGTGCTTAGGGTTTGTTGGTTTAATTGTGCAGAGATGTCTAAGTTGGGTCCTTGGTTTGGTTGGCCTATGTTAGGTACTGCTTTGTTACTCTCTTCTTCTGTTACAGCTGCTACTTTTCATCATTCTATGGGTGTTGCTGAAGGTTTTACTTGGTTGAAGGTGACTATTGCTTTGGGTGTTTTGTTTGTTTTTTTGCAGTACGTTGAGTGCCGCGATTGTCGTGTTAATTTGGTTGACAGTGCTTATTATTCTGCGTCTATTTGTTTAGTTGGTTTGCATTTTTTGCATGTTATTATAGGGCTTGCAGCTCTTTTTTATGTGTTGAAGTTTTTTGAACAGACAGTTACTTCTTATCATCCTGGTTTGGTTGTTTGGTATTGGCATTTTGTTGATTATGTTTGGATTCTTGTTTATTTTGCTGTTTATATAGCTTAAGGAGGGGGGAGGTTTAATCTTTCTTAGGTTAAATTAAACTATCGATTTGTGGGGTCGATTATCTGCTTTATTGTGGAGAGGGAACGTATGTTGTCGTTGTTTCGTTTGAATGTGTATGATCTTCCTGTTAAAGTTTCTTTGAATTATTTGTGATGTAGTGGTTTTATGATCAGTGGTTTTATGATTGTGCAGGTAATTTCTGGTGTTGTTTTGTCTTTTTTGTATGTTTGTGGTGCTGATGTTAGTTTTGGGTGTGTTATGAGTTTAACTAATGAGGGTTTGTTTACTTGACTTGTTCGTTACTCTCATATTTGGGGGGTTTCCTTTATTTTTTTTTTTATTTTTTTGCACATTGGTCGTGCGTTATACTATTCTAGTTATTCTAAGTTGGGTGTGTGAAAAGTTGGTTTTGTGTTGTATTTGCTTATGATGGTTGAGGCCTTTTTGGGTTATATTCTTCCTTGGCACCAGATGTCTTATTGGGCTGTTACGGTATTGACTTCTGTTATGGACAGTGTTCCTTTGGTGGGGCCTGCGATTTATCGCTTTATAGTGGGTGGTTTTTCTGTTAATGAGAATACTCTTATTCGCGTTTTTTCTGCCCATGTGTGTTTGGCGTTTGTTATAGTTGGTTTGAGCGTAATTCATTTGTTCTATTTGCATAAGAGTGGTTCTAATAATCCTTTATTTATTAGTTCTGGTTATAGTGATGTTGTTCGGTTTCATAGATATTTTACTGTTAAGGATGGGTTTATGTTTTTAGTTTCTGCTGTTTGTTTTGTTACTTTGATGTGGTTGTGTCCTGATTTGGTAGTTGATACAGAGGCGTATCTTGCTGCGGATCCTTTGGTGACTCCTTTATCTATAAAGCCTGAGTGGTATTTTTTGCCTTTTTATGCTATGCTTCGTTCTGTGGAGTCGAAGCTTGGTGGGCTTATTTTGGTTATGCTGTTTTTGTTTCTCCTGTGATTGCCTACTTATAAAGAGGCGTGTTGTTATTGAGATGCCCGTCAGTTGGTATTTTGGAGTTTGGTGTCGTTATTTGTGTTGTTGGGCTATTTGGGTGCGTGTCACCCGGAGTATCCTTATGTGTTGGTGGGTAAGGTAGCTAGAGTACTGTTAGTAATTTTGTTATTTGTGTTTAAGGGTTCGTGGATTGTTCCTTATTCTGGTGGGCTTGTTTGATGGCCTGGATTTTTATAGGTGAGGAGGTCCGGTTGTAGTTTAGTTTTGGTGGGTGTGCTTTTGGTTTTGTTTGGGTTTGTTTTATCTTTGTCTCGTTTGTTGAAATGTTTGATTATGTTAGAGAACCTTAATGTTATGTTGCTTTTTAGTTGTATGCTTTGGCAGGTTGAGGAGTTTCGTATCTTCTTTTTGGCTCTTATGGTGATTTTTACTGTGGAGGTGGTCTTAGGTCTGGTTGTGTTGACGCGGTTGTGAGATTCAAGTGGTTTGATTGGTATAGTGGATTAATTGGATTCTTTATGGCGCTTATTTCTTTAATATTGGGCTTTGTTTGTAGTAATCCAGTTGATACGTATTATTGTGGGTTATCTATTTCATCTCCATGGTTTTGTTTTGATCTTGTCAGGTTTTATTTGGTTATTTTAATTTTGTTGCTTGCGGTTTCTTTACTGTTTCATGTTCATAAGTTTAGATTTATAGGGTTGTCTATGTTGTCTTTGAGTATTGTTTGCTCTGTTTTGTGTTGTTGTTGTGTGCATTCGTTCTGATTTTGATGCCTTTATGAGATGTCCATTCTCCCGTTGTTACTATTATTGGTCTTAGAATCTCCATATTCGGAGCGTTATGTGGCCTCTTGATATTTCTTAGGGTATGTGGTGCTTAGCAGATTGCCCATGTTGTTGTGTTTGGTTTATCTATCTATGTACTTTGGTAGGTTTAAATTTGGTTGTTGGTCTATTTTTGTTGTTGGTTTGCCTATCTCTGTTCGTATAGTAATGGTAGTGTTGAGTGTGTTGTTTATCGTTAAGGTTCCCCTTCCCCCCTTTCATGCTTGACTTCCCTTGGTTCATGCGGAAGCTACGAGTTCTGTGTCTATATGCTTGAGTGGTTATATTATGAAGTTGGGTATTTTAGGTTTGTGTCGTATCTGTAGTCCGGTATTAACTGAGTGGGTTTTTACCTTTGAGTATCTTATGTTTTGTTTAGGGGCTTCCTTCTTTTTTTTTTTGGGGGCTTGTTTTGAATCGGATAGTAAGCGTTGGCTTGCTCTTATGAGTTTGTCTCATATCTTAGTTGCGTGTGCGTGCTTGGGTGTGTCGGAACCTGGTGATGTGGGCTTGGCTTTGTTGTATTGTTTGGGGCATGGATTGTCTGCTGGAGTTATGTTTACTTATCTTTCTGTTGGTTATGAGTTGGTGGGCAGTCGTAAATGGCTTATGTTGAAGAGGGTGTGTTATGGTAAGTATTTTAATGGCGTGTTTGTTGCTTGTTTATGTACTGTTATGTCACTTCCTCCGACTGTTCAGTTTTTTTGTGAGGTTTATGTTTTGTTTAAGGTTGCTCAGGTTAGGGGCTTCCTTCTTTTTTTTTTGGCTGTTTATTTGTTTCTTAGAGGATTGGTTCCGCTGATTTTGATAGGTGGCTTGGGTACTCGGCATGTTGTGTGTCGTTGTGTTTCTGAGGGTGTAGTGTATCCTTTTTTTTCTTCTGTGTTTTTATTGATTTGGTGTTTTGCCTTGTTTTTGGTTTTTTAGCTTGACTTGTGTAGTTTGGTGTTATTGGCATTTTGCGTTTTGGTCGTAGAGGTACTTGTTGTTAGCTACAGTGGTCTCGTCTAGCTTAATTTAAAGCGTTGATTTGAAGCGTCGAAGACTGTAGTGATTACGATGGGGAAGGTGTAGGTTAAGTTTAAACTTCGTAGTTCATGCCTACGCAATGCCTTGTGCTTCCTTTGATGTGTGTTTCTTGGCTTTCGGTTGTTATGCGGTGGGTTTGTTCATTACTTAAGGTTGGGTTGAGTTGGTGTTATTGTTTTATTTTGGGAGGCTTGCTTGTAGGTATGTTTGGTTTGCGTGTTCCTGGTGTTTTTGGTTTTTGGGAGTATTCTGTTTTTATTTGTTTGTTTGTGGCTCCATTGTTTTTGTCAGTTGTTTTTGGTCGTTTGGCTGGTTTCCGTGGGTTTTTGTTATCTTTCTTGCCTGTGGGCTGTCCTGTTTATTTGGCTCCTTTTGTTTTTGTTATAGAGATGTTTAGTTTTTTGGTGGTGCGTTCTTTTGTTTTAGTTATACGTCCGATTGTTAATTTGGTTTTTGGTTATTTTGGCGTTAGGGCTGCTTGTTATTTGATGTTAAACACAGGTTGGGTTTTTTCTGGTATGTGTTTGTGGTTGTTTATGGTGTGTTATGAGGTGTTTGTTACTTTATTGCACTGATATATTGTGTGTCATATTTTGATGTTTTCTCGGGATTATTAGTTTTGGATGTTTGGGTTTTGGAGTGTCTCCTTTGGATTATTTACTATTTCTGTGTTGTCTGTGGTTATGTTTGGTGTTGATAATTTTGCAATTATTTGGTTGTGTTTGGAGTTGGTTTCTTTAGGTTTGATACCTGCTTTTTTTGTGTCTTCTGTGGCTGGGGTTAAATTTGATGGGTTGTTCCGTTATTTTATAGTTTCTGGAGTTTCTTCTGCTTTGGTGATAGTTGGTTTTATGTTTACTGATTTGTGGCTATTTTCTTTTATTGGGTTGTTGATTAAGTTGGGTGTTTTGCCGTTTCCAGGGTGAGTTTACTATGTTGCTTGTAATTCTAACTGGTTGGTGGTTTGGGAGTTGTCTACTGTGCTGAAGTGTGTTGTTTTGCTTATTCCGCTTGTTTTTGGTTCTTTGAATTCCTCTTTTTTGATTTTTGTAGTTCCGTTGGTCTTTGTTGTATTAGCTTTATTTTTTTGGGTTGGTACTTATGATTGGTTTAGGTGTTGGACTCATATTATGTTGGCTTCTACTATGTCGTTATTGGTTGTTGTTCTTTCTTGTTCTCTTCAGCTTGGTTTTTGTTTGTTTTTTGTTTATTGTTTTTGGGCTTCTTTAGTTGTTTGGTTTCTGTCTTATTTTGATGATATGTATCGGTTGAGTTTGGGTGGTTGGCTTATGTATATGTTTCTTTTGGTGTCGCATCCATTGTCTTTGTCCCTATTCTATAAGCTTGTTTCGGGTTATTGTATTTCTTCTTGTTCTTTTTTGGTGATAGTTTTTTGGTTGTTTTATAGTATGTCGGAGCAGGTTTATTTGATTAGGTGGGTTGTTAATGCTAAGGGGGTCCCTTCCTCCTTTTCGAGGTTTGGTAAGTTTTTGTAGTTTTAGGCAGGATCAAGTGGTCTAAGTGTGTTTTATGATGTCTGCTTTACACGCAGAAGATGGGTGTTTCTCCGTGATTATGATGTGACAACATAGTTTAAGATTAGATGACTGCTTTGCGTGCTGTTGGTGAATATACTATTCTGTTGTTGTCACCCTTGGTTTAAGTTTAGAATTGTAACTTGTCGAGTTATAGATGCAATGTTGTTTTGTAGGGTGAGATGTATTTTTTGAGAGTACTTTGTTGCTTTTTGAGTTCTTTTTTGGCTTTTATGTTGATTATGTTGTTTGTTGCTTTTTTTATTCTTAGGGAGCGTAAGATTTTAGGCTATGCCCAACTTCGTAAGGGTCCTAATAAGGTGGGTGTTGTTGGATTGTTTCAAAGGTTTGCTGATTTGTCTAAGTTGGTGTTTAAGTTTAAGTCTTTTGCTTTTCGGTTTCGTGATTGGTTATCATGTGTTGGTGTTTTTCTGATGATTGCTGTAGTGTGTGGTTATTGTGTTCTTTTTTCCTTGTATGATTTTGGTTCTGGGGTTAATAATTGAGTGCTTTGATTTCTTGTGGTTTCTAGTTTAGTTGGCTATGGCTTGCTTATGCTTGGCTGGGGTTCTTATAGTAAGTTTGCACTTGTAAGATGTGTTCGTTCTGCTTTTGGTTCTTTGACTTTTGAGGCGTGTTTTATGTGTGTTGTTGTTTTGTTGGGTCTTGTTTCGTTTGATTATTCTAGTGAGGTTTTGGAGGAGAATTGGTTATTTTGTTTTTTTTTGCCGTTGGTTTATTTGTTTTGATTGTTAGGTGTGTTGTGTGAGTGTAATCGTACCCCCTTTGATTATGCTGAGTCTGAAAGAGAACTGGTTAGTGGTTTGAGAGTGGAGTATAGTGGTGTGCCTTTCACTTGTTTATTTGCTAGGGAGTATGCGATTATGTTTATGTTTGCCTTTCTTACTTCTTTGATTTTTTGGGGTTCTGGGTTTTTGCTGGGGGGAGTCATGTTTCATATTATGCTTTTTATCTGGTTTCGAGCTTCTTTGCCGCGTTCTCGTTATGATGTTTTTATTCGGTTTATGTGGTGTAGTTTGGTGCCTGTGTTGCTTCTTGCCTTTTTTTTGGCTGTTTATCGGTATTAATTTGTGGATTTGGTTCGTGTGGATTATGGGTTTAAAATTGTGATGCTGTTAACTTCGAGAAGGTCGTTGGGCCCGCGAGCGAGTTGCAACTCGATAGTCTAAATGATTGTGTAGGATGTGAGTTTTGGGGACTTGAGGTCTTTGGTTGAAGTCGGTTGATATTGTGCTAATAGGGCTGCTTTAGCAGGTCATTGTGATATAATGGTTGTGGGACTTGTGTCTTCGTTAGTAGTTGTCCCCCTCCGATAGTAGCTTATTTTAAAGTTTTGGGTTCTTACCTCAGGGATGTAGCGGTGGCTACCTGTTGGAAGGTGGTTTGGGGTGTTAGTGTTTTTCTTTTTTTTTTCTTTTTTTTTTCGTTGTTGTCTGTTTATTATAGGTTTTTGTGATTGGGTGGTTGTGCGGAGATGTCTGGTGTTCGTGCATGGGTTAGTTCTTTTGAGTGTGGATTTGCGCCGGGTCGTATAGTGGAGAATTATTTTAGGGGTACTTATTTTAGGTTGTTGGTTTTTTTTGTTGTTTTTGATTTGGAGATTTCTTTGTTGCTGAAATTTCCTTTACAGGGTGTTGCTTATGATAATTTGGTCTTTTATTTATTATTTCTTGTTTCTGTTTCTATTGCTTTTGGTGTTGAGATTGTTAGTGGTTATGTGGATTGAGGGTTTTAGGCTGTCGCTGCTAACGATTTGTTTGGGTTCTTTTTCCCAATCCTCTTAGTGAACTAGGTTAATTGAGACTGTCTGTTTTCAAAATAGGAGGTGGCTGGTGGGTCGTTTGCTGAGTGGTATATATTCGTTTGGATGTGGTTGGGGGCTTTAGCTTGATTTTTTTCTTTAGATCATAAGCGTATATCTGTGATTTATATGATTTTGGGGGTGTGAGGTGGTTTTTTGGGTCTTGGTTTAAGCATGCTTATACGTATGAAATTTTTGGATCCGTTTCATAAAGTTGTTTCTCCTGAGGTTTATAACTATGTTATCACTAAACATGGAATAGCCATGATTTTTTTCTTTCTTATGCCGGTTTTAATAGGAGGGTTTGGTAAATATTTGTTGCCTTTGTTTTTAGGTTTGAAGGATTTGAGTTTACCTCGTATTAATGCCTTGAGGGTTTGGCTGTTGGTTCCCTCATGTGTTTGTTTGTGTGTTAGTATGTTTTCAGGTGCTGGTGTCGGTTGGACCTTTTATCCTCCTTTGTCTGGTTCTATGTATTCAGGTCGTGGTGTGGATTTTTTGATGTTTTCTTTGCATTTGGCTGGGGTTTCTAGTTTGCTTAGTTCGTTAAATTTTATTACTACTGTTTTGGAAGTGATGGATTGGGTGTGTTTTCTGCGTTTGTCTATTATTGTTTGGGGATATTTATTTACTTCGGTATTATTGGTTTTGTCTTTGCCTGTGTTGGCTGCGGCTATAACTATGTTGTTGTTTGATCGTAAATTTGGTAGGTCATTTTTTGATCCCTCGGGAGGTGGTGATCCTGTTTTATTTCAGCATTTGTTCTGGTTTTTTGGGCATCCTGAGGTTTATGTTCTAATAATTCCTGGATTCGCTGTTGTTAGTCATGTTTGTATGAGGTTGATTAATAATGATTCGTTGTTTGGATATATGGGTTTGGTGTTTGCTATCGTGTCTATAGTATGTTTGGGTAGTGTGGTTTGAGCGCATCATATGTTTGTTGTGGGGTTGGATGTTAAGACTGCTGTTTTTTTTAGTTCTGTGACTATGATTATTGCTGTTCCTACAGGTGTTAAGGTGTTTTCTTGGCTTTATATGCTCTCCCACGGGAGTGTTCGATTGTGGGATCCTGTTATTTGATGGATTGGTGGCTTCATTTTTCTTTTTACTATTGGAGGTATTACTGGTATTATCCTTTCGGCTTCTGTTTTGGATGGGACTCTTCATGATACATGGTTTGTTGTTGCGCATTTTCATTATGTTTTGTCTTTGGGGTCTTATAGTACTGTGATAATTTCTGTTTTGTGATGATGGCCTAGTATGATAGGTACTAGTCTTAGTAAGTATTTAGTTGAAGGGCATTGATTGGTTTCTATGTTGGGATTCAATTTGTGCTTTTTCCCTATGCATTATTTGGGTGTGTGTGGTTTGCCTCGACGTGTTTCTAGTTTTGACTCTATGTTTCATTGACTTAATAGTTTTTCTTCTTTGGGTGCTGTTTTGTCTGTGATTAGTGCTTTTTTCTTTTTTTTTTTGGTGTGAGAGTCTATGTTTGTGTGTAATCGTGTTATAGGTTGTTGGGGTTCTTGTGGGGTTCCTTTAAATTTGTTTACTGTTCCTTTGGCTCATCACATAGGTTGGTTTAATTATCCTACCCGTTGGTCCAATTTTTAGTGTTTGTCTGGGGGGTGTATAGTTTTAATTAGAATGACACTTTTGTAAAGTGTTGGAATTGGTGTGTTTGATTGCTCCCTGACTTTGAGGTTTGTGTGGATGTGTTTTTCATTGGGTTTGGTACCTTTTGCATTATGATTCTCGGGAAGGTTTCAGTTAGTTTGTGGTTCCGAAGGATAGTGATTTATCTTTTTCCCGCTTGGATTCTTAGCGTTGGTTGGGTTAATCTTGTGAGAGTGAAGGATGGAAGTGATATGTTATTCGTACTATCTTATAGCTGATTGATGCTGTGTTGTATTCGTTTTACTTTAGTTGCTTTGATGTGGTTGAGGGGTTTATAGACTGTTTTGCTGTTAAATTTGGTAGGTTTGGAGTACCTTTTGTAGTTTTTGTGTTATTACATTGGTTGATTTGTTGATTGTCTTGAACTTGGTCAGTGTCTGAGGTAATTATTGTGGTTGGTAATCGGGGAATTAGTAGTTGCTTATTATAATACTTTTGTCTCGTTATTTGCCCGTCTGTTTATTAAAAACATTTCCATCATTAAGGTTTGATGGTAGTGCCTGCCCAGTGATTTGTTGTTTAAATGGCCGCAGTATTTTGACTGTGTGAAGGTAGCATAATTAGTTGCCTCATAATTGGAGGATTGTTTGAATGGTTTGACGAGGTTTATTGTGAAATGTATTATGTGGTCGAATATTGGATTGTTCGTGCAGATCCGAATGATGTTTAGTAAGACGGAAAGACCCCGAGAGCTTTATATTTTGATTGTTTGCTTGGGGCAAGAGTATGTTTTTTATGTATTTTTTGATCCTGAATTAGTTTATTGGATTAAAGGTTTTAGTTACCTCGGGGATAACTAGGTAATGGGTGATGAGAGTCCTTATTGAGTCATTCGATTACTATCTCGATGTTGGCTTAGGGTGAAGGTAATGGCGCAGTAGTCGTTGCTTTTGGTCTGTTCGACCTGTGTTCCCTTTATGAGCTGAGTTGAGACCGGTGTAAGCCAGGTCGGTTCTTATCTACTATGGTTGCAGATTAGTACGAAAGGATTGTCTGTGTTTTAGGTTGGGCATGTGCTTCGTGCGTTTCGCTCTGCAAAGGCGAGTTGTGGTTTATATACCTGTGCCTTATTTATTTAATCCTGGTTGTAGGAGGTTGGGAATATCGTTTCGCATAGGAATGTTGTGTTTTTTGTGTTTGGATGGGTTTGTTCCGTTGGCTAGTGAGTGGGTTTCAGTGTTTTGATGTGAGTCAGACTGAGTTATTTCCAAAGAGTGGTTAATTCGCAGTGCCAGCATCCGCGGTTATTCTGCAGCTTTATCTCCATGTTGGTTTAAAGTTTTCTTAAGTTATTGTGGGAGTTGGGGTGAAATTGTTTCCCGGTTTAGATGATCTTAAGAGGTGTTTGAGTTTTTGGTAGAGAAAAGGATTAGAGACCCTTGTATTCTGAAATTTAAATTTGTGTCCACGATTTGGTAATTGAAAGGATTTGGCAGCTGGTGATTTTCTTCCGGGGGAGTGTGTGCGTTAAAAGATGGTCCGCTTATGATCCTACCATTATAGTGGTTAGTGTACATCCGGTTTGATATTCTTAATTAGAGTTCAGGGTGGAATTGTTATTTATTTAAGCCAGGTCTATGTGCTGCTTATGATGGTTTGCGTGCACTACATTATAAAGTTTGTAATTGTCATTATTGCTTTATTTAGGACTCGGGAGTAGGTGGTGTTTAGTTTGCATTGTCGAAGTAAGATTTAGCTAGGGTACACACCGCCCGTCACCCATGGCGTAAGCTGTGGTAAGTCGTAACATGGTAGCGTTAGATGAATCTGTCGCTAGTTGGCTGATGTGTTTATTGTTGGTCTATGGTTTTGAATACGTTGTATATGGATTTGGTTCGTTATGTTGTGTGTTTATGTAGTTTTATACCTGCAAGCGTTTGTGCTATGTTAGGGTGGCAGCTTTTTGGTCCTTATGAATGGTCTATGTTGGATAATGAAAATGATCAACTTGAGTTTGCTTGGACTGTTGTTCCTACCTTTGGAATTATTGGGTTGTGTTGTTTTAATGTGCGTTGTTTGTTGTATGATTATTTTACGCCGGCTAGGGCTGTGGTTAAGATTGTTGGCCATCAGTGGTATTGGAATTACGAGGTTTCTCATGACCCGGACGGCTCTTATGATTCTTACATGTGTGATTTTCTCAATTCGGTTGATAAGCCATTGCGTTTACATTATCGTCGTGCTTATAGTTTACTCGTTACGTCGGCTGATGTAATTCATTCTTTTGCTCTTCCTTCTTTTAAGTTTAAGGTAGATGCGGTTCCGGGCCGAATAAATCAGGTTAGCTTTTTTGCGGATCGTCTTGGTGTTTTCGTAGGGTATTGTAGTGAGTTGTGTGGCGCTGGGCATGCTTACATGCCTATTGTTGTTGAGGTGGTGGACCCTAGGATTTAGTAAGTTGTCTCGTCGCTAGTATGATTGCGTTGTTCTTGGTTATGTATTTTACCAGACTTGTGGCTTTTGTTTTCGTGTCTCATCCTGTGATATACTGTATACTGTTGGTTTTGGGCTCGTTAAGTGCTTGTGGGGTAATTTATCTTGTTGTTGGGTTTTCTTGATATCTGGTTTTGTTTAGATTGGTTTATGTGGGAGGTGTTTATGTCTTATTTATTTTTGTTTCTGTTCATGAGCCTAACCCGGTGCCTTCTTTTGGCATAGGGTTGCTGTTTGTTCTTCTCTTCTCTTCTTTTTTTTTAGGGGGGTTTTTGTGGTTTTTGGGATTTGTGCCTTGTTTTGTTGAGTCTAGCCATTATTTGTGTAGTTGTTTTGAGGGTTTGACTTATTGTTTCTTTTGTTTGGTTTTGCTGGCGGGATTTTTGTTGGTTAGGGTTGTATTAGGTTGTAAGGATTCTTTTTTTCGTTAGCTAGCTTAGTATAATTGAGTACGTGGGATTGTAGCTTCTTTGGTGACGTTGGGTTTAGCTAGAATTTACAAGGGTGCCAGATTATATGGGGTTGGTTTAGGACTAATTTATGGTGCGTTGCCCCTTTGTGTGCAATTGAGGTTGGGTCCGGAAGTGAGTTGAAGTCATTTTTTTCGTGTGGTTGTGCGACGATTGCTTGCATGAGTGCCAGATTAGATGGGTTGGTTTTAAGCGCCGATTATGGGGTTTGTGCCTCCTTATGTGTGTTTGATATCCTTGTTGTATGGGGTTGCGTTTCGGCCGCAGATTTTGGATGTGTTTCCTATCAAAGATGTCTCTTGGTATGGTTCTTTGGTTTGTTGTTGGTTGGTTGGTTTTTTCTTCTTTGGATTTTACTTCTATTTCTTTGTCTTTCTCTTTATTAGGTACTACTGGGGTGGATGGTGTGGTTTCTTTTGTGTGGGATTCCACAGGTTTATTATGTTTGTATATGTTGTTCTCTTGTAGGTTGATGTCTTTGAAGTACTGTTGTCATTATTTTTCCGGTGGTGATGCGGTTTCCTTAGTTTGTTTGATGTCTGCTTTTGTTTTTGTTATGACTGCGTTGGTTCTTAGCGGTAGGGCCCTTTTGACTTTGGTTTGTTGGGAGTATTTGGGTTTGGTTAGTTTTTTTTTGATTTTGTTTTATGGTACTGGTGTTAGATTGCGTTCTGCCTTTATTACTGCTGTATCGTCTCGTTTTGGTGATGTTGGTTTGTTTGTGTTTGTGGTTTGGTTAATTAATTGTTTTAGATTAGGGTCCTTTGTTTTTGTTGTGATTATGTTATCTGTTTTTTTGACTAAGAGGGCTTGTTACCCCTTTAGTTCTTGATTGATTGAGGCTATGCGTGCTCCAACTCCAGTTAGTTCTTTGGTTCATTCTTCTACTTTGGTGGTAGCTGGTGTATGGTTTTTACTTCGTTATCGTTGGGTGTTTGTTCCAGATGTTATGGATTGGGTGTTTGTCTTTTGTGTTGTTACAATCTTTATGTCTGGGTGTTGTGCTTTGTTTGTTACTGATTTAAAGAAGTTGGTAGCGTTGTCCACTTGTAATAATGTGTCTTGGTGTTTGGTGTTTTTTGCTATGGGCGGTGTGGATTTGGCTTTATTTCAATTGATGACTCATGGTCTTGCCAAGTGTTATTTGTTTATGACTGTGGGTGATTTAATGAGTTTGTCTTGTGGGACTCAGAATTCGTCGGTTGTTTATTGTTCTCGTTATTGGGGTTGTAATGTTTCGTTAGTATTGTCTGTTTTGGTTTTTTCTTTATGTGGTTTGCCTTTTTTGGGAGCTTTTTTTGGTAAGCATTCTATTTTTATTATGGCTTTTTATGGTTCAGATGTTCTTTCTGTTGTTCTTCTTCTTTTAGCTGCTGTTTTGTCATATGCTTATTCTTTTCGTATGGTTTTATTGTTATTAGTTGGTGAGACCGGTGTTGCGTTTGGTTATGGTAAGGTATTTGTTGGCTATGGTGTCGTTTGCTTTTTGGTTAGTTATATTGGTTCTCTTGCATGCGCTGCTACTCCGGAGGTGACGCTTCTTAGTCCTGTGGAGTCTCTATTTATGTTATTTTTGGAGTTAATGGGGTTTGGTTTGGGTTATTGATTATTTACGTTGGATGATGGCGTCAGTGGGTTTTTGATGTGGGTTAGTAGTCTGTGTGACAGAGATGCTTTTGTTGACTATGTTTATCGTTCTTTTATGTGGTTGGGGTGTGTTGTTTGTGCTTGTATGTATCGGTGGGAGGTTGATGTTTTTTTTAATTGAGTGTTGCGTTTATATTCTGTTAAGTTTTACTCTGTGTTTTTTGTTTTTAATTTAGTTGTTTTGGGTGTGATTTATTTTGGGTTTGTTTTTAGTGTTTTGTAATGGCGCGGGTAGTATATTTGAGTATGGTGTCTTTCCAAGTCATTGGTTTCTTATTGAATCTGCGTATGCGGTTTTAAGGGTGAAAAAACGCCCAATTTTTATGAAAATTAGTAAAATTGTTAAAAATTGAAATTTTTGTAAGGGTCCCCCCTTACATACATTTTTTAGGGTACCTACTTAACGGGAGATGAGTGGGAATTTTCACTTCTTACTCCCGTGTATTTGGGCGGAATTTGTAAAAAAGTGCATTTTTTTGTTACTTTTTTTGATTTTCTAAACTCCGTTAAATAGGTGGGGTATTTTTGTTATTTTTTACTAAATTTTTACTACTAAAAATTTCCCTACTTTGTTGTATTTTAGGGGACTATTTTCTAAACTAGTGGAATTTGGTAGTTTGTAGTGTGTTTCTTTTTTTTTCTCCCTGGCTTATTTTGGGGTTGGATTAGTGGTTTAAGTGTCTGTTTGTTGGTTGAGTGTTTTGTGCATGATAGTTTTTCGTACTATCGGTGGGGTTTCCCAATCAATTCTTTTTTATTTGATTTCTGTTTGAGGATTTAACTTGCCAGTTTTACTGGACTGAGTATTTTGGGGTGATTTGGAGTCTTGGGCTGAATTGGATGTGTATTTCGTAGGGAGTATGTGTTGAGATAAGTTGAAAGGGGAGATGATACACTTAAAGGAAAAGGAAAGGATAATGATGGAGTTGAACCTGGTCCGAAGGACAGGGGAGATGAGATTGATGGGAAGGAAGGACTGAAGGTACCTGGGATGTTTGGGTGTGCCGTAAGGACTGACGTACTATGGTAAAGTATACACTATAAGGATATGGATAAGGATTGTCTCTAAGTACCTAAATATTATACCCTAATGGTAAATAATAGGGATGGAGTACCCCCCATGGATAGTATAGGATAGGGATGAACATTACACCGTAGGTGGAAGGTAATAAATAAATATATAATGGGGGGGCTATATAATATATATACTGTAAGGGACACTATTTATTAGTATTCCTCCTATGGTAATAGGAGGTAGGATATAGAGTAATAGTTAAAGTATAGAATAGGATAAGGGATAGTATCTTGTAGTATTCCTCCTATGGTAATAGGAGGTAGGATATAGAGTAATAGTTAAAGTATAGAATAGGATAAGGGATAGTATCTTGTAGTATTCCTCCTATGGTAATAGGAGGTAGGATATATTATGCGGTTGTTTCTTTCTAGTTGTTTTGTTGGGCTGAAATATATTGTTGGTCTTACGGCGATTGATTAATCTTTATTGGAAGGCGGCCTA